TGTGAAGTTAATATTTTATTAGTAAAAAATAATTTATAGGGATATAAATATTTATGTAAGGTATTTATGGTGAAGTATATTAATCAAGTAAGTTTGAAAATAAGTGCATAAAATTTTCAATTTTTTTTTGAGATTTTTTTACCAAATTTTTGTTAACTATTTGTATAATTTGGTATTTGTTGTTTTTTTTTGAAAAAACTTTATGGCGAATTTTTAATTTATATAAATATTTAATTAATTTATATATATATATATATTTATATATATATCAATATTAAATTTAAATATATTACATTGCTTATATATAATATATCAGTATACCGTTATTTAATATTAAATATATTATTTATAAGTTGTTAATAAAGGTATTTATATAATATTATTAACCTCTTAAATTAATGATTTTTGGATAAGATATATAGTCCTATTAGGAAGAAAGAGAGAGAGTATATATCAATTAAAATTTAATTTACAATAGTGAACCTTATAGAATTTATATATTAATTAATACATATATATATATATGATTTCTTATGAATAATTAAATTGATATTTACAAATAATATTATATATATATATATACATTATTAATTTATATATATATAATAAATATATTAAAATAGACATACAATTATATATTAATATATAATATATTTATTTATTAATAAATAATATAATTTTTAATGAAAAAAAAAAAACTTTCTCCTAACCTTAAATGATCAATTACTTTTATATAATTAAATATTAACTATTACATGAATTAATTATATATCATATGTTTATAATTAATTTTTTATATTAAAAGTTTTAAGTATAGGAATAGTTTTTATATATTTTTATAGATTTTGTTTATTAAGTTAATATTAATTAATTTAGTATTAAAATTTTAGTGAGGGGAATCACTAATTTTTTAATTTAAAATTATTGATAATGTATGTGTATATATGGGGATAATATATATGTATATATATTTTTAAATTAATATTAATTTAATTTAAGTTTGTATAGGGGGGAGCTTTTTTTTTTTTACATGTTTGTTTAAATTGGGGGGTTTAAAAAGTTTTATTTTGGCTTGAGGATTAAGTTTAATTTCTATTTATATATGAATTTTGGTGTGAGTGATTTAAAGTTTTAAATAGGCTTTAAAATTTAGTATTAGTAGTAAATAATTTTAACTATTAAGGATATTTAGAGTTAGGGATAATTAATAATATTAACAAAATTTGTGCCAGCAGTTGCGGTTACACAAATAATATAATTTAATTTTATTAGTTTTAATAAATATTAAGCATTGAATTAATTTTAAGTTAGAATTTATTAGGTGAAATTTTAAGTTTTATTATAGATTAATTGCAATTTATGAATTTAGGAAATTTTAATTTTAAACTAGGATTAGATACCCTATTATTTTTAATGTAAAAAATTTAACTAGATTAGTATTAGTTATGTTCTTGAAAATAAAAAAATTTGGCGGTATTTTAGTCTATTCAGAGGAATCTGTCCTGTAATTGATAATCCACGATTAATTTTACTTATTTTTTAAATTTGTATATCGTCGTAGGTTGAATATTTTTTTAGAAAGTTAATGTTCAAGAGGTTTTATTAAAAATTAAATCAGATCAAGGTGCAGTATATAGATAAGAAGAGATGGATTACAATAAATTTATTTAAACGGAAAGAATTTTTTAAAAGTTCTTGAAGGTGGATTTGAAGGTAATTTTTTTTATATAAAAAGAATGATTTTAGCTCTAAAATATGTACATATCGCCCGTCGCTTTCATTATAAAATGAAATAAGTCGTAACAAAGTAGGCCTACGGGAATGTGGGCCTAGAAAGGTCAAATTAGAGCTTGAATAAGTGTTTTATTTACATTAAAAAAATGATTGTTAAAATCAATTTAATTTGATATTTATTTTATTATTAGTTATATTAGTCTTGATTGTTTTAAAATAAGAATATTAATTTTTATTATTAATAAGAAAAAATTAATTTTATAATAGTGGATATGTATTGTGAAAGAATTAATTTAAATTTGAAGAAGAAGAAATGAATTTTTGTACCTTGTGTATCAGGGTTTATTAATTATAATTAATAGAATTTTATTGTCCCGAATTTAAAAGAGTTAGTAGTTTATGTTTTTTATTGTAAAATAAATATTGATAATAAATTACTAGTAATGAAATGTTATGCGTTTTTAAATATATCTGGTTTTTTTAGAAAAAAATTTAATTTTTTTTGAAAGTGTTATATAAATAATTGATTATTTATATAAATTTTTAAATTTATAATTTTGGGGATAAGCTTGAAATTAGATTTTTATAAGCAGAAAAATATTATTTAATTGTAGGATTAGAATTTTCTATCATTAAAAGGATGTTATTATTTATAAATTAATAAGTATGATTTTTTTTTGTTTTAAGTTTTTTATTGAAATGTTTACTTTATTAATAAAAGTGAGGAAGTAATGATAAAATTAGTATATTAAATTATGTTGAGTAAAAATGATGTAATAGATTAATTAAAGGAACTAGACAAATATATTTTTCACCTGTTTATTAAAAACATGTCTTTTTGATTATAATTTAAAGTCTAACCTGCCCACTGAGTAGTTAAATGGCTGCGGTAATTTGACCGTACAAAGGTAGCATAATCATTAGTTTTTTAATTGAAAGCTGGAATGAAAGGTTGAATGAGAAAATGATTGTCTCTATTTAAAATTTTAGAATTTTATTTTTAAATAAAAAAGTTTAAATAATAATAAAAGACGAGAAGACCCTATAGAGTTTTATAAAACTTTAATATTTATATTTTTAGGATTAATAGTCGGGTATTTGAGTTTTATTTAGTTGGGGCGATTGAAAAATTTAGATAACTTTTTTTTGTTTGAAACATTGATTAGTGAGTGATTGATCCAAGATTTTTGATTATAAGAAATAATTACCTTAGGGATAACAGCGTAATTTTTTTTTAGAGTTCTTATTGAAAGAAAAGATTGCGACCTCGATGTTGGATTAAATTTAATTTTAGGTGTAGGAGCTTAAAAATTAGGTCTGTTCGACCTTTAAAAATTTACATGATCTGAGTTTAAACCGGTGTGAGCCAGGTTGGTTTCTATCTTTATGTAAATAAAATATTTTAGTACGAAAGGACCAAATATTTAGTTAAAAATTTTTATTTTGAATATTAATGTTATTTTGGCAGAATAGTGCGATAGATTTAGAATCTTTATATGTAGTAATATACAAATAATACTTGATATTGAAAGATTTAATTTTAATAGTAATTTCAACACTTATTTTAATTGTAATGGTTTTGGTTGGGGTCGCTTTTTTAACATTATTAGAGCGTAAAGTTTTAGGATACATTCAGATTCGAAAGGGTCCTAATAAGGTTGGGTTTATAGGTTTGTTGCAGCCTTTTAGTGATGCGATTAAGCTATTTAGAAAGGAGCAAGTTTATCCATATATGTCAAATTTTATTTTATATTATTTATCACCTGTTGTGAATTTGTTTCTGGCTTTATTATTATGGATTTGTATACCCTTTTTTTCGTTAAATTTGAGATTTAACTTTTCTATTTTGTATTTTTTATGTTTGTCTAGAATAGGGGTTTATACTGTAATATTGGCTGGTTGATCGTCTAATTCTAATTATTCAATATTAGGTTGTTTGCGGTCTGTGGCTCAGACAATTTCTTATGAGGTAAGTCTAGCATTAATTTTAATGTCTTTTTTAATTTTGATTATATCTTTAAATTTGTTGGAACTAATAAAGTTTCAGGAATATATTTGATTTATTTTTTTGATGCTGCCTTTAGGAATTATATGGTTGGTTTCTAGGTTAGCAGAAACTAATCGTACTCCTTTTGATTTTGCTGAAGGTGAATCTGAATTAGTGTCTGGTTTTAATGTAGAGTATAGAAGAGGGGGATTTGCTATAATTTTTTTGGCTGAGTATGCAAGAATTTTATTTATGAGAATATTGTGTTGTTTAATATTTTTAGGAGCTGATATTATTTCATTAATATTTTATTTTAAAATTATTTTACTGGGGTTTTTTTGAATTTGAGTTCGTGGGACTCTACCTCGGTTTCGATATGATAAATTAATGTATTTAGCATGAAAATGTTATTTGCCAGTATCTTTAAATTATTTATTAATATTTTTTGGACTAAAATTATTTATTTTATTTATTTTAATTTAGTTAATTAAATTTAGTATAAGTTAATAGAAAGTTTTTATTTCTTTTTTATACTTTCAAAGTATATACTTATACAAGTTCATTAACTAGAATATTAGATTATCTCATATTTTATGAATGTAAGGATTAATAATATAATATATGAAGTAGGTAACTGTTAAAATTTGTCCGATAAGAATATATGGGTCTTCTACTGGTCGTGCTCCAATTCATGTTAGTAGAATAATTATAGAGAATATTGTTCAAAATAAGAATTTGTTGATTGGATAAAAAGAGGAGCTTTGAAATTTTTTTTTGTAAGAGAAAGGTAAGATGTATAGGATGGCAATTGATATAACTAGAGCAATCACACCTCCTAGTTTATTAGGAATTGATCGTAAAATAGCATATGCAAAGAGGAAATATCATTCAGGTTGAATGTGAATAGGGGTAACTAATGGATTTGCAGGAACAAAGTTATCAGGATCTCTTAATAGATAGGGGTTTCTTAAGTTTAGAATTGTTAATGCGGCTATTATAATAAAAAATCCAGCTAAATCTTTAAAGGAGAAGTAAGGATGGAAAGTTAGTTTATCGATGTTTCTATTTGTTCCTAACGGATTATTTGATCCTGTTTGATGAAGAAATAGTAGGTGAATTATGGTTAGAGCTATAATGACAAATGGAAGAAGAAAATGGAAAGTGAAAAATCGCGTTAAGGTTGCGTTATCAATAGCAAAACCTCCTCAGATTCATTGAACAACTATTGTTCCTAAGTAAGGAATTGCTGAAACTAGATTTGTAATAACTGTTGCACCTCAAAATGATATTTGTCCTCAAGGTAGGACGTATCCTAGGAATGCAGTAGCTATAACTATAAAAAAGATGGTGACACCAATTATTCAGGTTTCTATTAATATATAAGATCTATAATAAATTCCTCGTCCAATGTGAATGTAAATACAGATAAAAAAGAATGAGGCTCCATTTGCGTGTAATGTTCGAATTAGTCATCCATAATTAACATCTCGACAAATATGGGCAACTCTATTAAAAGCTAGATCAATATTTGGACAGTAATGTATGGCTAGGAAAATTCCTGTAATGGTTTGAATAATTAAGCAAAGTCCCAACAGAGATCCAAAGTTTCATAGGGTTGAGATATTGGATGGGGTTGGTAAGTCAATAAGGGAGTTATTTATAATTTTTAGTAAAGGGTTTTTTTTTCGTAGAGGTATTATCATTAGAATTTTTGACGTAATGGTCCATAATGGATGTTAATGATTTTTACAATAGCAATTAATGTAATGAATAGGTATATAATAATTATTAGATAAATTATTATTGAAGGTATATATATATATTTATTTATTGATAAAGGGAATTTTAGTTGGTAGTTTTGATTGAATATTAATTCATTAAAGAATTTGTGGTTTGAGTATATAAATATTCATGAGATTGGGATAGTTAATGATAGGATTCCTAATACATAGAATAAATTTAGGGAAAATTTAAATTTTTCATTGGAAGCAATTCTAGTTATATATATAAAAAGAATTAATATTCCTCCTACTATAATTAGGAATAGAATATAAGAATATCAAAAATTTAATCTTATTATTCCTGAGATAAGTGCTGATAAAATTGTTTGAATTAGTAAAATTAGTCCGAAGGATAATGGGTGATTTAGGAATAAAAATATAAATGATATAATTCATATAAATAAAAGTATTGTGTTAATACAGAGATTAGTTTAATAAAAATATTAGTTTTGGAGATTAAGGATGGAAGAATTTTCTATCTCTGATGTTTTAAAAGTTGGACTTATTTTTAGTTTACAAGACTAATATTTTTATTAAATTATTAAAACTAATGTTAATATTGTTGAGGTTTATATTTATTAGGGGTTTAATTGTTTTTTCATCAAAACGTAAACACTTATTGTTAATACTGTTAAGATTAGAATTTTTAGTTCTAGTATTATTTCTAAATTTGTTTTATTTTTTGGTTTGTATGAATTATGAATATTTTTTTAGAATAATTTTTTTGACAATAAGAGTATGTGAGGGGTCATTAGGATTATCTATTTTGGTTTCTATAATTCGAACTTATGGTAATGATTATATTATGACTTTTACTTCTTTATGATAAAGTTTATTTTTTTTATGATTTTTATAATACCTTTATGTTTTTTTAGGAATTTTTGAATAATTCAGTTTTACTTTTTTATTTTGAGATTATTGTTTTTTTTTAATTTTAGATTTAGATATTTATTTATGAATATTTCATATATGCTGGGAGTTGATTTATTGTCTTTTACTTTAATTTTGTTAAGATTTTGGATTTGTTCTTTAATGATTTTGGCAAGAGAATCAATTTTTAAGAAAAATAATTATTATGAGTTGTTTTTAATGGTTATATTATTTCTAATGTTGAGATTATATATAACTTTTAGATCATTAAATTTATTTATATTTTATCTATTTTTTGAGATGAGCTTGATTCCAACATTAATTTTGATTATTGGATGAGGATACCAACCTGAACGTATTGAAGCAGGTGTTTATTTAATATTTTATACTTTAATGGTTTCTTTGCCTATAATGATTACTATTTTTTATTGTTATGAGATTTTTTTTTCATTGAGGTTTTATTTTTTAAGGAATCTGAATAATTTAATGATGTATGTGTGTATGAATTTTGTATTTTTTATTAAATTGCCTATGTTTTTTTTACATTTATGACTACCGAAGGCTCATGTAGAAGCACCTGTTGCAGGTTCAATGATTTTGGCAGGAATTATGTTAAAATTAGGGGGGTATGGTTTAATACGTTTAATAAAGATATTTGTTGAGATTGGTTTAAAGGTTAATATTGCTTTTATTATTATTTCTTTAGTGGGGGGAGTATTTGTGTCTTTAATTTGTATTCGGCAAAGAGATATGAAGTCTTTAATTGCTTATTCTTCAGTAGCTCATATAGGTTTGGTTTTGGGGGGGATTATATCAATAAATTTGTGAGGAATATGTGGTGCTTTGGTAATAATATTAGCTCATGGTTTATGTTCTTCAGGTTTATTTTGTTTAGCAAATATTTCTTATGAGCGAGTTGCAAGACGTAGATTGTATTTAAATAAGGGGTTAATAAATATTATACCTAATATGAGATTATATTGATTTTTATTTAGATGTTGTAATATAGCGGCTCCTCCTTCATTGAATTTGATAGGAGAAATTATATTGATTAACAGGTTAGTTGGATTTAGAAATATAAGAATATTAATGTTAAGGTTAATATCATTTTTTAGTGCAGTTTATTCATTGTTTTTATATTCTTATTCTCAACATGGAACATTTTATTCAGGTTTATATTCTTTTTATAGAGGGCTAGTTCGTGAATATTTACTTTTATTTTTACATTTATTTCCCCTTAATTTATTGGTTTTAAAGTCAGAGTATTTTTCTTTGTGAATTTATTTAAGTAGTTTAATTAAAATATTAATTTGTGGGATTAATGATATAAGTTTTTATCTTAGATAATAGAAATGGTTTGTTTAATTTATTATTTGATTTTTTTGAGGTTTTCTGTTTTAAGTTTTATTTTAAGAATTTATTTTATAGTTTTTGATTATAGAATTATTATTGAGTACAATTTATTTTTTTTAAATTCTTCTTCTTTTGTCATGGCTATTTTAATTGATTGAATATCTCTATTATTTATAAGTTTTGTGATGTTTATTTCTTGTATAGTTATTTATTATAGGGGCGATTATATACATGGGGATTTATTTATAAATCGTTTTATTTTATTGGTAGTTATATTTGTTGTTTCTATAATATTGTTAATTATTAGTCCAAATTTAATTTCTATTTTATTAGGTTGAGATGGATTGGGGTTAGTTTCTTATTGTTTAGTTATTTATTATCAAAATGTTAAGTCTTATAATGCTGGAATATTAACTGCTTTATCTAATCGAGTGGGAGATGCTGCTTTATTAATTTCTATTGCTTGAATATTAAATTATGGGAGATGGAATTATGTTATGTATTTAGAATTTATAAAAAATGATTTTAGAATAATAATTATTAGATTTTTAGTTGTTTTAGCGGCAATTACTAAAAGAGCTCAAATTCCTTTTTCAGCTTGATTACCTGCTGCTATAGCAGCCCCTACTCCAGTATCTTCATTGGTTCATTCTTCAACACTAGTTACGGCTGGGGTTTATTTATTAATTCGGTTTAATTTTTGTTTTTCAAGGACTTTAAGATTGATTTTGTTATTATTGGGTTGTTTGACAATGTTTATATCAGGACTGGGGGCTAATTTTGAATTAGATTTGAAGAAAATTATTGCCTTATCAACTCTTAGTCAGTTGGGTTTAATGATAAGAATTTTAGCTTTAGGGGAGTATTATCTTACATTTTTTCATCTTTTGACTCATGCACTATTTAAAGCTCTGTTATTTATATGTGCAGGTAATATAATTCATAATTTATCTAGATGTCAGGATATTCGATATATAGGAAGATTAATTAATTATATACCTCTTACTTGTACTTTTTTCAATATTAGAAATTTGGCTTTATGTGGATTACCTTTTTTATCTGGATTTTATTCGAAGGATTTAATTGTTGAAGTTATATCTATACAGTATTTAAATTTATTTATTTATATGGTTTTTTATATTTCTATTGGACTAACAGTTTGTTATAGAATTCGGTTAGTTTATTATTCTTTATTTGGTGAATTAAATTTTATTAGGTTAAGTTTAATTAATGAATCAAGGTTTATTATGTTAAAGGGAATAGCTGGATTAATTTTATGAGTTATTATAATGGGAAGAATTTTAATATGATCTATATTTTCTACTCCTTATTTTATTTGTTTAACTTTTTTTATAAAAATAATGACTTTATTAATAATTGTGGCAGGTTTAGTATTGGGATTTGAAGTATCAAAGTTTAATTTACTATATTCTTTAAAGTCTTTAAATTATTATCAAATAAGGATCTATTTTTCTTCAATGTGGAATTTACCATATTTGTCTACTCTGGGTGTAAATTTTTATCCTATTAATTTGGGTAAGAATTATAGAAGGTTTGATCAGGAATGATCCGAGTATTATGGAGGTTTAAATTTGTCATATATATTAATTTCTATTTCAAAGATATTTCAGGTTTTATTTATAAATCATTTAAAAATTTATTTTATGATTATGGTTATGTGGTTAGTATTTTTATTAATTTTTATTTTTTATTTAAATAGCTTATATAGAGCATAATATTGAAGATATTAGGGAAATAGTTTTTATTTTTAAATAATTTATAAAATTTTATTTAATTTTACAGTGAAAATGTAATGTTTTTTTTAAACTATATAAATAGAAATATAAACAGAATTTCACTGCTTAAGAATTAAGTTAGAAGCTTATTCTTGAATATCCTATTTCTTTAATTGGGAAATTTTCCAATTTAATCATTAACAGTGACTTACCTCTTTTTTGGTTTCAATTAAATTAAATAAGGATGAACTATCATCAAATTTTTAGGTCGAAACTAAATGTAAAGATTTTACTTCTTATTTAAGATAAATTGAGAATTCAATACTTTTTAAGTGCAAATTAAATGTTATAGTTAACTATTATCCTAAAACTAGATGTATCAGTTTAAGGCTCCCTGATTTCATTCGTGATAAATTCCTAGTAATAAAATGGCTAAGAAGAACAAGAAAGTAATAGTAAAATATATGAAATTTGAAATTTTTATTAGAATAATTATAGGGAATAGAAGGGTGATTTCTACATCAAAAATTAAAAAAATCACTGCGATTAAGAAAAATTGTAGTGAAAAAGGTAATCGTGCAGATGATTTTGGGTCAAATCCGCATTCGAATGGAGAGCTTTTTTCTCGGTCAATAAATGTTTTTTTTGAGATTAGATTTAAGATAATAATTAATGCAGAATTAATAATTATGATAATTAGGCTTATAAGTATAATAGATTGAATTATTTATACTAAACTATTAGATTTTTTGATTGGAAGTCAAATATAATTTTTATATTATATAAATATCTACCTCATCAGTAAATAGAAATGTACAGGAATAATCATACTACATCAACAAAGTGTCAATATCAAGCAGCAGCTTCGAATCCAAAGTGATGGATGGAAGAGAAGTGATTGAAGTAGTGGCGAATTAAGCAAACCAGTAGAAAGGTTGATCCAATAATAACATGTAGTCCATGGAAACCGGTAGCTATAAAAAAGGATGATCCATAAACTGCGTCAGCAATTGTGAAGGGGGCTTCTATATACTCATATCCTTGTAGTAAGGTAAAATAGAGGCCTAAGATTACTGTAAAAGTTAATCCTTGAAGGGCTTGATTATAATTATTTTCTATAAAACCATGATGAGCTCATGTTACTGTTAGACCTGATGTTAATAAAATTAAGGTGTTTAATAAAGGAATTTCAATTGGATTGAATGGGATAATTCTTTTAGGTGGTCATATTATTCCAATTTCAATTGCGGGGGATAATGAACTATGAAAAAACCCTCAAAAAAAAGAAACGAAAAAGAAAACTTCAGAGGTAATAAATAAGATTATTCCTCATCGTAAGCCTATTGTTACATTAAAGGTATGTAATCCTTGGAAGGTTCTTTCTCGAATAATATCTCGTCATCATTGATATATGACTAGAAGTATAATTAGAAGACCTAAGAATAGTAGATCATTTTTGTATATGTGAAATCATTTAATCATTCCTATTAAGAAGGTTATAGCTCCTAGTGATCCGAGAATGGGTCATGGCCTTACATCTACTAGATGATAAGGGTGATTTTTGTGTGTTGACATTAGATAACTTCTCTAGAGTAAAGGGTTCTTAAAACTGAGAATACATATGATTGAATAATGGCAACTGCACTTTCAAGAATTAAAAGAAGAATTTGAGTGAGAATTAAAATGAAAATTAACGATAAGGATAATATTGGTCCTGTATTTCCAAGAAGGGTTATTAGTAGATGTCCAGCAATTATATTAGCAGATAAACGGACAGCCAAAGTTATTGGACGGATAATATTTCTAATGGTTTCAATACAAACTATAAAAGGTATTAAAACAGGGGGAGTCCCTCTAGGGACTAAGTGAGCAAATATATGAATAGTATTATTTAATCAGCCAAAGATTATAAATCTAATTCATAAAGGTAAAGCTAATGTTAATGTAAGAATTATGTGACTGGTTCTAGTGAAAATATAAGGAAATAGGCCTAGAAAGTTATTGAATAAAATTAGCGTGAATAGTCTAATAAAAATTAGAGTGTTTCCTTTAATATTTCTGTTAATTAGAATTTTAAATTCTTTATGTAAGGTTATTAGGATTTTTATTCATAAGATATTCAGACGGGATGGGATTAGTCAATATATTATTGGAATGAATAAGAATCCTAAACAAGATCTTAGTCAGTTTAAGGATAAATTAAAGTTTGTTGAGGGGTCAAAGGATGAGAATAGATTTGCTATCATTTTCAGTTAATTTTAATTATAGATTTTCTGATTTTGTATGTTTTTATAGGATAAATAAATGAGAAATAATTTATGATATTGTATAAGATATAGATTGTAATGAAAAATAAAAATAGCGTTAATCATCTTAGAGGAGATATTTGAGGGATAGAAAATTATTTTTATAATAATTTTAGTTTGACAAACTAATGTTATGTTTTAACTAAATTTTCTATTTATGAGATAAATGTATTTTAAGATATCATTAGAAGTAAGTGTTAGATTACTATAATGTGGTTTAAGAGACCAGTGCTTACATTCAGCCATCTAATGAAGAAGTTTTTGAAATTCATTTAATGAAATATTTAGGAGAAATTCTTTCTATAACAATTGGTATAAATCTATGATTAGCTCCACAAATCTCTGAGCACTGACCATAAAATAATCCTGATCGATTAGTGGAGAATCTAATTTGATTTAAACGTCCAGGAGTTGCGTCAATTTTGACTCCCAAAGCAGGAACTGTTCATGAGTGAATTACATCTCCTGATGAAATTAATATGCGAATTTGGGATTCATAAGGTACTATTATTCGGTTATCAACATCTAGTAGACGGAAATTAGTTAATTTTATTTCGTTAATTGGAATTATATATGAATCAAATTCGATATTTTTAAAATCAGAATATTCATAAGATCAGTATCATTGGTGTCCAATAGCTTTTACTGTTACAATTGGGTTATTAATTTCATCTAAGATATAAATTAGTCGTAGAGATGGTAATGCAATAAAGATTAAGGTAATGGCTGGTAGAACGGTTCAAATAATTTCAATAAATTGTCCTTCTAACAGTAGTCGATGAATAAATTTATTAAAGAATAAGTTTATTATAAGTTGACCAACCAATACAGTAATGATTACTAAAATTAATAATGTATGATCATGGAAGAATCTTAATTGTTCTATTAGAGGGGATCTTCTATCTTGAAGGAGGAGGGTTTTTCATGTAGCAATTTCTAAAAAAAGGTTTCTTTATATTTGGGTCTTAAATCCAATGCACTATTCTGCCATATTAGAAATTTGCTGATAAGATTGGTTGTTCAGAATATCTATGTTCGGCTGGGGGAAGAGCTTGGAATCATTCAATTGATGAAGTTATTTGCAATGTAGTTAGGCTTTGTCGTTGACAGGCAAATGCCTCTCATACAATAAAAATTAAGAATAATACACTTACTAGGGAGATTAAGGATCCAATAGATGAGATTACGTTTCATAATATATATGCATCAGGGTAATCTGAATAACGGCGAGGCATTCCTCTTAACCCTAAGAAATGTTGAGGAAAAAAAGTTATGTTTACTCCAATAAATATAACAAAAAATTGAATTTTTAAGAATTTATTGTGTAGTGTTAAGCCTGTGATTAAGGGAAATCATTGGATTAATCCTGCTATAATAGCAAATACAGCTCCTATTGATAGGACATAATGGAAATGGGCTACAACATAATATGTGTCATGTAAGATGATGTCAATTGATGAATTGGCTAAAACTACTCCTGTTAAGCCCCCTATTGTAAAGAGAAAAACAAATCCTAGGGCTCATAAAATTACGGGTCTATAGGAGATAACTGATCCGTGTAGAGTGGCTAATCATCTAAAAATTTTAATTCCTGTTGGGACAGCAATGATTATAGTTGCTGATGTAAAATAAGCTCGGGTATCAACGTCTATTCCAATAGTAAATATGTGATGGGCTCATACAACAAATCCTAATAGACCAATTGCTATTATGGCATAAATTATTCCTAGGGTTCCGAATGCTTCTTTTTTTCCTCTTTCTTGGCTGATAATGTGAGAAATTATTCCGAAACCAGGTAGAATTAGAATATAAACTTCTGGGTGACCAAAAAATCAAAATAAGTGTTGATAAAGAATGGGGTCTCCCCCACCAGCAGGGTCAAAGAAAGTTGTATTTAAATTACGATCAGTTAATAGTATGGTGATAGCTCCTGCGAGAACAGGTAAGGATAGAAGAAGTAAAATTGCAGTAATTTTTACTGCTCAGACAAATAAGGGAGTGCGGTCTAGGTGTATTCCTATAGGTCGTATATTAATTACTGTTGTAATAAAATTTACTGCTCCTAGAATAGAAGATACACCTGCTAAGTGTAATCTAAAAATTGCTAAGTCTACTGATGATCCTCTGTGTGCAATATTGGAAGATAAGGGGGGATAAACTGTTCAACCTGTTCCAGCTCCTTTTTCAACAATTCTTCTTATTAGAAGGAAGGTAAGAGAGGGGGGTAGAAGTCAAAATCTTATATTGTTTATTCGAGGGAAGGCTATATCAGGGGCACCCAGTATTAAAGGGACAAGTCAGTTTCCAAATCCTCCAATTATAATTGGTATAACTATAAAAAAAATTATGATGAATGCATGGGCAGTAACAATTACATTATAAATTTGGTCATCACCAATAAGAGATCTGGGTGTACCTAATTCTGTTCGAATTAGTAAGCTAAGGGAAGTTCCCACTATTCCGGCCCAAGCGCCAAAAATAAAGTATAAGGTACCAATATCTTTGTGGTTGGTAGAAAATAATCATTTGTTCGGTAAAATGGCTGAAATTAGGCGATAAATTGTAAATTTATTTATGAAATGAATATTTCTTTTACCAGAAACTAAATAATTTTTTATTTAACCTTAAAAGTTTGAGGAAGTTAGGTTTCAACTTAACTGACTCGAGAAAGACGGGTTTTAATTTAATTGGTCTGGGAAAGCTAGAGTTAACTTAAAATTTAGCTGGTCTAGTAGGTACTATATTGATGGTATTTTATTTGGAAATAAGGGTGATTTTAAGTTAAGTTAAATAATTTTTCTATTTGAACTTTATATTCAATTATGATTTTAAATTGCAAATTTAAAGGTAAATTTTTAATTTTAAAGTTTAAGGCCTAGAGTAGCCCCTATTTCCAACTTTGAAGGCTGGTAGTTTGTTTTAACTTAAATCCTTGAATTAATAAAAGTTAAAAATTAGGGTACAGATCAATAGACTTATTAAATTTATTAAGTTTAGGAAGAAAATAAGGAAGTTTTTGTTATTAAATTTTAAAAGGTTTTCTGATGAGTTTAGAATTAGGGTTGAAAATATAATTCGTAGGTAGAAATACAGAGAGATTAATGTGAAGATAATTAGAAATAATCTAACGAAGATTAGGTTATTAAGAATTAATCTATTAATAGTTAATCACTTAGGGAGAAATCCTAGGAAAGGGGGAATTCCTGCGATGGATAGAAAGTTTAATATGAACAAGAATTTAATGGATTTATTGGAATTTATTGAATTAAAAAGCTGCTTTAAGTAGAAGATGTTATTTTTTATGAAGATAATGATTAGATTGAGGTTAATAATTGTATATGACAAAAAGTAAATTAATCAGATAGATTGATTGTACAATATTGAGGCAATTATTCATCCAATATGGTTAATTGAGGAGAATGTGAAAATTTTACGTAATCTAATTTGGTTTAGTCCTATAATTCCTCCAATTATTGAGGATACTAGGATAATAAATATGAAAAAGTATATTAAGTTAATATTATACATTAAGATAATTATTGGTGCTACTTTTTGTCATGTAAGAATGATAAAGCAATTAAATCAGTCAAGTCCTTCTATTACTTCGGGGAATCAAAAATGGAAGGGGGCTGCTCCTATTTTTGTAAGTAATGATGAGTTGATTATGATTATTAAAAAGTTTAAGTTTATAAATAAGTTTTCTATTTTATTTATAGTTAGGATAATTGTAAATAACAAAATGGTGGATGCTAAAGTTTGAGTGATAAAGTATTTTATAGCTGCTTCGGAGGGGAAAATATTTTTAGGATTATTTAGCAATGGAATTAGTGATAATAAATTAATTTCTAATCCTATTCAAATTCTGAATCAGGAATATGATGAAATAGAGATTATAGTTCCTAGGATTAATCTATTAAAAAATATGATCTTGTAAAATTTAATTATTAAAAAGAAAAGGATTAGGACCTTTATAGTTGGGGTATGAACCCAAAAGCTTAATTAGCTTATCTTTTTGAGTATAATTATATTTTAGTATAAGGTGTACGTGAGTTTTTGATACTTAAGGAAATAGTTTAATTCTATTAAATATAATGAAAGTATTCTAAGTACATGATTTATTCTATCAAAATAATCCTTTTATCAGGCATTTCATT